TTGTTGTTTGTTGTTTGTTGTTTGTTGTTTGTTGTTTGTTGTTTGTTGTTTGTTGTTTGTTGTTTGTTGTTTGTTGTTTGTTGTTTGTTGTTTGTTGTTTGTTGTTTGTTGTTTGTTGTTTGTTGTATCAGGGTTGTTTCTTTAACAGCTTAGGTGGTTTGGTTGGAGTGTGTGGGCTAAAGAAGGTTGGGGTTGCATGTTGTGTGTTAATGAAATTTTAGAGAAAGAAGAAATGTAAAGTGTATCGATACAGTAAGTGATGGCAACAAAGAGTTGCTATCGTGTGTTAATGAAATTTTAGAGAAAGAAGAAATGTAAAGTGTATCGATACAGTAAGTGATGGCAACAAAGAGTTGCTATCGTGTGTTAATGAAATTTTAGAGAAAGAAGAAATGTAAAGTGTATCGATACAGTAAGTGATGGCAACGAAGAGTTGCTATCATGTGTTAATGAAATTTCAGAGAAAGAAGAAGTGTAAAGTGTATCGATACAGTAAGTGATGGCAACAAAGAGTTGCTATCATGTGTTAATGAAATTTTAGAGAAAGAAGAAGTGTAAAGTGTATCGATACAGTAAGTGATGGCAACAAAGAGTTGCTATCATGTGTTAATGAAATTTTAGAGAAAGAAGAAGTGTAAAGTGTATCGATACAGTAAGTGATGGCAACAAAGAGTTGCTATCGTGTGTTAATGAAATTTTAGAGAAAGAAGAAGTGTAAAGTGTATCGACATGATATGTGATTTTGGTGATCTAAAAATTTGGTTAAGGTTTAGTTAAAATTGCCTAGTGTTGTTTAGGAAATTAGAGGAAGTGTAATAATAAGGAATTATGTCTAACAAGCATTCAACAAATAGCAACATATCTAAAAGCAAGTAAATACACCATAACTAAATGCAAACCAAAGTGCATCAGTGTTAAGATGATTCCCCTAATACCTCAAACCGTCTCATTCAGGTATTCTTGAAGGCTAGGAACGACCGTGACCCATGTGATGCTCATGTCAACCAATAGTATTTACCCGTCGCACTTGAAGGGTCGAGTGAAGAAGCCCCAAAAAAAAAATACCAGAGGTGCCGGAACCTCTAAGATGCCGCGATCACGGACGAAAATGATGAAACACATCAACCAAATGGCTCTGTGAAGAGCAAGATAGAAGGAGTTATTCAAGCTATGGCCCTGACCGAGGAACCAGAGGCGCAAAAGAGCAAGTTGGGCTAGGGTGTAGGGGGAAAGAATGGGCCTGACGCTAGTAGCACGGGATCTTCCATACGTCGAGTTGCTGATTTCACGTGAGAAGCCAAATTAATAGATAACCTAATCCCTGACGCTGGCACCCAAGAAGTTATTGGATAATAAGCACATTCTCCATTAAAACCAAGCAATAAAACACGCCCGTATCATTCCTGCTAGAAGGATACAGACTATCAAAATCATGGATTTAGCCCTTCAACGGGACAGAAGATAATCATCACAACCATAACATGATAATTCCCCAAACTCATTGCACAAACCCCGTTTAACACGAAAAGAGAATTAACTTAATCCCTATTCCATTACTCAATTAATCCTTGAAAGTATTACTCCATTAATCCTTGAAACACAGCAGTTCTCAAGAATACCCCATCCAATTATTCTAAACCAATCATAGTACATACACTGGAATGTAGCTTCTGACATTCAATATAATGTATTTCATACATAAGTGAACGTATAACATGGGGGGGTAGGGGGGGGAGGTAGAGGGTATCTTTTATAACTGTTCCTGTGGTTGAATTAGCAACGGCGGCTTTTCAGGCCGTAGGTCTTGGAGAAAAGCCAAGCAGGAACTGCTATGACTTATCTCGTGTTATTTTTGGGGATGTGTTTTGTTTTGGGGGGATTAGCTGTTGCATCTAATCCTTCGCCTTATTATGGGGTGGTTGGTTTGGTGGTGGCTTCTGTTGTAGGGTGCGGGTGGTTGTTAAGTTTGGGGGTTTCTTTTGTATCGTTGGTTTTATTTATGGTGTATTTGGGGGGAATGTTGGTGGTTTTTGTGTACTCTGTGGCTTTGGCCGCGGACCCCTTTCCTGAGGGTTGGGGAGAGTGACCTGTTGTGGTATATGGTGTGGGTCTTGTTTTGGTCCTTGCTGTTGGGTTGGGAGTTGGGGGGTTTGAGGGGTGAAAGTTTGGAGTGGATACTGTTGATAGTGGAGGGGTGGTGTCTGTTCGGTTAGATTTTAGTGGGGTAGCTTTGTTTTATTCGTGTGGGGTGGGAATGTTTTTAGTGGCGGGGTGAGGGTTGTTGTTAACGTTGTTTGTTGTGTTGGAGCTTGTACGGGGGCTGTCTCGTGGGGCAATTCGTGCTGTTTAGGGTTGAGGGTTGTCAGAGAATAGTTTAATTTAAAATGCCAGCTTTGGGAGTTGGGGATGGAGGTTTGAGTCCTCTTTCTCTGAAGGTTAGGGTAAACTCTAAGAAGGGGTGTAGCCTTCATTCTTTGGCTTACAAGGCCAATGTTTTTATAAACTATTAGAGTATTTTTAGTGATTGAGTATTTTGTTTTCTAGGGCTCCGGCAAGGGGAAAGAGAATTAGGAGGGTGGTGAAGTAGGTGAAGGAGGCTAATTGGCCGATGGCAATGAAGGGATGTTCTACTGGTTGGCTGCCAATTCACGTTAGGATAATGAGGTTGGCTACTAGGGTTCAGAACAGGAGTTGGGAGAGTGGACGGAAGGCTATTGTGCGCTGTTTAGATTTGTGGAGGAGGGGTATTAGGAATAGGATTAGTACGGATGCTGCTAGGGCTAGTACTCCTCCTAGTTTGTTGGGGATTGAGCGTAGGATGGCGTAGGCAAATAGGAAGTATCATTCTGGTTTAATGTGTGGGGGTGTGACTAGGGGGTTTGCTGGGGTGAAGTTTTCTGGGTCTCCTAATAGGTTGGGTGAGAATAGGGCTAAGGTTGTTAGTGGAAGGAGTAGGAGTATAAATCCTAGAATATCTTTTGTGGAGTAGTAGGGGTGGAATGGGATTTTGTCGGAGTTGGCTACGATACCTAGTGGATTGTTTGAGCCTGATTCGTGGAGGAAGGTGAGGTGGATGAGGGTGAGGCCTGTGATTATGAAGGGGAGAAGGAAGTGTAGTGCGAAGAATCGGGTTAGGGTGGGGTTGTCTACTGAGAAGCCGCCTCAAGCTCATTCTACGAGAGTTTGGCCAATGTAAGGGATAGCTGAGAATAGGTTAGTAATGACTGTAGCTCCTCAAAAGGATATCTGGCCTCATGGTAGGACGTAGCCTACGAAGGCGGTTGCTATGAGGGTAAGTAGGAGGATGATGCCTGTGTTTCAGGTTTCTTTGTATAGGTAGGAGCCGTAGTAGAGTCCGCGGCCGATATGCAGGTAGATACAGATAAAGAAGAATGAGGCTCCGTTTGCGTGTAAGTTGCGGATTAGTCAGCCGTATTGTACGTTTCGGCATATGTGGGCGACAGATGAGAAGGCTAGGGTTGTGTCTGCAGTATAGTGGGCAGCTAGTAGGAGGCCAGTTAGGATTTGTGTAGCTAAGCAGATGCCTAGGAGAGATCCAAAGTTTCATCAGGCGGAAATGTTTGATGGGGTGGGTAGGTCGATTAGGGAGTTGTTGATTGTTTTTAGGAGAGGGTGGGATTTTCGGAGGTTGGGGGCCATTAGGTTTTAAGTTTGCGTTGATAGAATGAGGAGGATGGATAGGGCGAAGGATCCTAGGTAGGTTTTAATTAGTCCGGTGTGGAGGGTGGTTGTGGCTTTGGTTGCTATGACTTGTAGGTTGGCGAGTCCTTCGGGGCCTATTTTTTTGTATCAGAAGAGGTCGATTAGGTGTGAGGCAATTTTTTGTCCGTTGTTTAGAAGGTTAGTAGTGCTAGGGCGATGTATTAGGGAGTTGAAGTATCCTAGGGAGGAGGAGAAGTTTGAGTAGATGCTTTGTTTGGGGTGTGTTAGGGCATGTGTTATTGTTGAGAGTTCCAGGGCTAGGACGATGCCTAGTATTGTGGCGATGATGGCTGCGGTTTTTGTGGGGGTGGGTATGGTTATGGGGAGGGTTTTTGTTGGGGTAATGTATGATGTGATGAGTAGGCCGACGAGAATGCTGCCTAAGGCGAGGCGGGTGAGGGGGTTGGTGATTATGGGATTATTTTCGTTTATTGGTGGGTTTGTTGATGTGCGGGGGAATCCTGTTTGGACTAACAATGTTATTCGTAGGCTGTAGGTTGCGGTGAATGACGTGGCTAGGAGTGTTAGGAGAAGTGCTCAGGTGTTTAGGTGGGAGGTGTTTAGGCTTTCGATAATGAGGTCTTTTGAGTAAAATCCGGCTAAGAATGGAGTTCCTATAAGGGCTAGGTTGCCGATGGTTAGGCAGGAGGTGGTTGTTGGGAGTATTTTTTGTAGCCCTCCTATTTTGCGGATGTCTTGCTCTCCGTTGAGGCTATGGATGATAGCTCCTGAGCAGAGGAATAGTATGGCTTTGAAGAATGCGTGTGTTGAAATGTGGAGGAAGGCTAGCTGTGGGAGGTTTAGGCCAATGGTGACTATTATTAGTCCTAGTTGGCTGGATGTGGAAAAGGCAATGATTTTCTTAATGTCGTTTTGTGTGAGAGCACATGTAGCAGCGAATAGTGTGGATAAAGCTCCTAGGCATAAGCATAGGGTGAGGGCGGTTGGGTTGTTGGTGAATATGGGGTGGGTACGGATGAGTAGGAAAATTCCGGCTACTACTATGGTGCTGGAGTGGAGTAGAGCGGAAACTGGGGTTGGACCTTCTATGGCGGCGGGTAGTCATGGGTGAAGGCCGAATTGGGCTGATTTGCCTGTGGCGGCGAGGATGAGGCCTAGTAGGGGGAGCGTTGGGGTTTGGGTTGGGGTGACAGCTTGTTGTATTTCTCAGGTGTTTGTTGTTGAGGCGAGTCATGCTATGCTTAGGATGAGGCCGATGTCTCCGATTCGGTTGTAGAGTACGGCTTGGAGTGCGGCTGTGTTGGCTTCTGCCCGGCCTTGTCACCAGCCAATTAATAAAAAGGATATTATTCCTACCCCTTCTCAGCCGATAAATAGTAAGAATATGTTGTTGGCGATGGTTAGGGTTAGTATGGCGATTAGAAATATTAGGAGGTAGTGGAAGAATTTTGTGATGTGTGGCTCTGAGGCTATGTACCATGTTGTGAATTGAAGGATGGATCATGTTACGAATAGGGCAATCGGGAAGAATATTAGGGAGTATTGGTCTATTTTGAAGCTGAGTGGGATTTTGAAGTTTGTGGTGAGTTTTCATTCTCAGTAGGAGGTGATGCTTTCTGCGCCCGAGTATATGAAAAGGGTTGTGGGTACTAGGCTAATTAAGAAGGCAGTTTTGACAGTGCGTGTGATGGTGGTTGGAGAGTTTGGGGGTGTTTTTGATAGGAGAGGTAGTAGGGTGGGGGTGAGGATGATAGTTAGTGTGAGGAGTATGGAGGTGTTGAGGAGTAGTGTTGTCTCCATTACTTTTACTTGGACTTGCACCAAGATGGGTGGTTCCTAAGACCAGTGGATTGCTGTTATCCTTTAAAAGTTAAGAGGTTAAGGGGGCTGAGGTTTTAGACTCAGATGCAGGAGTTAGCAGCTCTTGTTGGTTGAACCTCCCCTCGGCAGGTAAGAAGGGTTTAACTTCTATTTTTAGAATCACAGTCTAATGTCTTGGTTAAACTATACTTGCTATGAGGGAATTCCTGAGATGAGGTTTGGTTTTAGAATGAGAAGTAGCATGGGGATGATGTGGAGGGTTATTAGAAGGTGTTCTCGTGTGTTTGAGTTTTGGATGGATGTGATGTGGGTTGGAAGGACTCCTCGTTGGGTTGCTAGTAGTATAAATAGGGTGTATGTGGCGGTTAATAGGGTTGCGGTGCCGGTTAGGATGATTGTTAGGGAAGATCAGTTGAATAGGGCGGTTATAATGGTTAGTTCTGCCATTAGGTTTGTTGTGGGTGGGAGGGCCATGTTTGAGAGATTAGCTAGTAGTCATCATGTAGCTATGAGGGGTAAGAGGGGTTGGAGGCCTCGTGTTAGGAGGAGGATTCGGCTGTGTGTTCGTTCATAGTTTGTGTTGGCTAAGCAGAATAGTATTGAGGAGGTAAGTCCGTGAGCGATCATGAGGATTATTGCGCCTGAGAATGCTCAGTGGGTTTGGATTATGCTTGCGGCGATAACTAGGCCTATGTGGCTTACGGAGGAGTAGGCGATGAGTGATTTTAGATCTGTTTGACGAAGGCAGATTGAGCTTGTTATTAGTGCTCCTCATAGGGCTAGGGTGAGGAATGGATAGTGTAGGTGGTTAGAGAGGGGGCCTGTTAGGAGAGTGACCCGTATGATGCCGTAGCCCCCTAGTTTTAGGAGGAGAGCAGCGAGTAGTATGGAGCCTGCAATTGGAGCCTCTACGTGGGCTTTGGGTAGTCAAAGGTGTAGGCCATATAGGGGTGCTTTTACTATGAACGCTGTTAGTAGGGCTAGGTTCGATAGAAGATTGGCTCAGGAGTTGTTGGGTGTGGGAGGGGTTAATTCTAGTATTGTTAGGTGTAGTGTACCGATTTGTGTGTGGAGGTGGAGGATTGCAATGAGTAAAGGTAGGGAGCTGATGAGGGTGTAGAATAAGAGGTAGATGCCGGCGCTTAGGCGTTCTGGTTGGTTGCCCCATCGTGTGATTAGGATTAGTGTGGGGATTAGGGTTGCCTCAAATGAGATGTAGAATAGTGTCAGTTCTGTGGCTGAGAAGGCTAGGATGAGGAGGGGTTGGATGGTGATTAGGGTTGAGATAAAGATTCGTTTTCGTGTTAGTGGTTCGTGTTGGAGGTGGTTTTGGCTTGCTATGATTATGAGGGGTAGAAGTCAGCAGCATAGTACTAGTAGGGGGGATGATGTTTGGTCGATGCCAGTTCATTGTGTTAAGTTTTTATGGGGATAATATGATGGTAATAGTCATTGTAGGCTGATTGTAGCGATTAGGATACTGTGTGTAGTGGTGTTAGTCCATAAAAGTTTTGGGGGGGATAGGAGGGCAGTGGGGAGGAGCATGATTGTTGGGATGATGATTTTTAACATTGTAGGAGGTTTAGGTTGTGTAGGTGGTCGGAGCCATGGGTTCGGGTTGAGGCTACTAGTATGGCTAGGCCTGCACCTGCTTCACAGGCAGAGAATGTGAGTATGAGTACTGGTATGAGGGCGAAGGATGCGGCTTGGTTTTCGACGGGTCAGATTGATAGAGCGATGTATATGGAGAGTATCATGCTTTCTAGACAAAGTAGGGCGGAGATTAGGTGGGTTCGGTGGAAGGCTAATCCTAGGCTACTTAGGGTAAAGGCTGAGTAGAAGCTTAGGTGTGAGGGAGACATAGAGAAAGTCATAGGGTCGGGCTATGATCTGTTGAGTCGAAATCAACTGTCTTGATTAGACTAACTTCCTGTGGTTATTCTGCTCATTCTAAGCCTCCTTGCATTCATTCGTAGATGAGGCCAAGTGTGAGTAGGAGGATGATGGCAGAGGCTCAAGTTAAGGTGGTGGTGGGGGATTGGAGTTGAATGGCTCAGGGGAGTGGGAGTAGGAGGGCGATTTCTAGGTCAAATAGGAGGAATAAGATTGCTACTGAGGAAGAATCGGATTGAGAATGGGAGTCGAGCTGAGCCGAGAGGGTCGAACCCGCATTCGTATGGGGATAGTTTTTCTGAGTCTGGGTTGGTTTGGGCTAGTCAGAAGTTTAGCGTGGTTAGGGCGACGCTAAGGGCGAGGGATAGGATGAGTATGAACGTGATTATGTTGATTGCTCTTCTCTGGGGTTGTACCAGATTTTAGAGATTGGAAGTCAATTGTAATGGATATACTAGAAGAGCAGGCTCCTCATCAGTAGATGGTTATATAGAGGAATAATCAGATGATGTCTACGAAGTGTCAGTATCAAGCAGCTGCTTCGAATCCGAAGTGGTGATTGGGTGTGAAGTGGAATTTGATTAGGCGGAGAAGGCAGATGGATAGGAAGGAGGAGCCGATGATTACGTGGAGGCCGTGGAATCCTGTGGCGACGAAAAAGGTTGAGCCGTATACGCCGTCGGCGATTGAGAATGGTGCCTCATAGTACTCTATTGCTTGGAGTGCTGTGAAATAGAATCCTAGCAGGATTGTTAGGGTTAGTGCGTGGATTGCTTGCTTTCGATTGCTTTCTGTGATGCTGTGGTGTGCCCATGTTACGGTGACGCCTGAGGCTAGGAGGATGGCTGTGTTTAGTAGGGGCACTTCTAGGGGGTTTAGTGGTTTGATTCCTGTTGGGGGTCATTGTCCACCTAGTTCTGGGGTGGGGGCCAGGCTAGAGTGGAAGAATGCTCAGAAGAAGCCTAGGAAGAAGAATGCTTCGGATGTGATGAATAGGATTATTCCATATCGTAGGCCTTTTTGGACTGTGGGGGTGTGGTGTCCTTGAAATGTGCTTTCTCGTACAATGTCTCGTCATCATTGTAGTATGACTAGGGTTATGGAGAGTAGGCCGAGGCTTAATAGTTGTGAGGAGTTGTGGTGGAATCATATGATTAGTCCGGAGGTGGTGAGTAGGGCAGCGGCTGCACCGAAGATGGGTCAGGGGCTTGGGTCTACTATGTGATAGGAGTGTGCTTGGTGGGCCATTAAATGTTTTCTTGTAAGTATAGGCTTAGCAGGAGGACGAAGACATAAGCTTGGATTATGGCTACTGCTAGTTCTAGGATTGTTAGTAGAAGTAGGATTGATGTGGTTAGGATGGATACGGTTGGTATGATTGGGAGTAGAGTGGTAATGGCTGTGGAAATAAGTTGAATGAGTAAGTGGCCTGCTGTGAGGTTTGCTGTGAGGCGAACTCCTAGGGCTAAAGGGCGGATGAGCAGGCTAGTGGTTTCGATTATGATGAGGGCGGGGATTAGTGGGGTGGGGGTTCCTTCTGGTAGCAGATGGCCTAGGGAGATTGAGGGTTGGTTTCGTAGGCCAGTGAGGAGGGTGGCTAATCAGAGTGGAAAGGCTAGGGCTATGTTCATTGATAGTTGTGTGGTTGGGGTAAATGTATATGGTAGTAGGCCGAGCAGATTGACTGTAAGTAGGAGTATTATTAGTGATGTTAGGATTAGGGCTCATTTGTGTCCTTCTTTGTTTAATGGAGTTATTAGTTGTTTTGTGATTGAGTGGATGGATCATAGTTGGAGGGTGGAGAGGCGGTTAGTGATTCATCGGGTGTTGGGAGTGGGGAATAGTAGGGCTGGGAAGAGTATTGATAGTAGGATTAGTGGGATTCCTAGGAGGCATGGGCTGGCAAATTGGTCGAAGAAGCTTAGGTTCATGGTCAGGGTCATGGGGTAGTTTTGGTGGTTGTGGGGGTCTTGGTGGGGTGGTTGGTGGAGATAAAGGTCATGAGTTTAGGTTGGATGATTAATGAGAAGGTTAGTCAGGATGTTAGTATAATGAGGAATCATGGGTTTGGGTTGAGCTGTGGCATGTCATTAAGGAGGGATGGTTGCCCTCTTTCTCTAGCTTAAAAGGCTAGTGCTGTGGCATAGCTTCTTAATGATTAGGATGATAGTAGTGTGGATCAGTTCTCGAAGTGGGGAAGTGGGGTGGATTCTACTACGATTGGTATGTAGCTGTGGTTGGCTCCGCAGATTTCTGAGCATTGGCCATAGAAGATTCCTGGTCGGGTAGTGATGAATGATGTTTGGTTTAGTCGTCCTGGGATTGCATCAGTTTTTACTCCTAGGGTGGGGACGGCCCAGGAGTGGAGGACGTCGCCTGCGGTGACGATAATGCGGATGGAGGATTCTATGGGAATGACGACGCGGTGGTCTACTTCCAGTAGTCGGAAGTGTCCTAGGGGGAGGTCTGTTGTTGGGATTATGTAGGAGTCGAATGTCAGATCTTTGAAGTCTGTGTATTCGTAGGTTCAGTATCATTGGTGTCCGATGGCTTTGAGGGTCAKGTCTGGTTCGTCGATTTCGTCTATTATGTATAGGATTTGTAGGGATGGGAGGGCAAGTAGAATGAGGACAATAGCTGGTAGGATGGTTCAGATTAGTTCTACTTCTTGYGCGTCGACGGTGTTTGAGGATAGTTTTTCTATGAGTATGAGGGTTAGGAGGTAGAGGACTAGGCTGCAGATTGCTAGTGCTACTATTAGGGCATGGTCGTGGAATTCAACGAGTTCTTCTATAATGGGGGATGAGGCGTCCTGGAATCCGAATTGTGAGTGGTTAGCCATAATGGGGTGTACGGGGTTTTCACCTGTGATTTAGTCTTGACAAGGCTATGTAATTGGTTTACTAACACCTCATAAAGAAGAAAGAAGCATGAGTGGTTTGACATGCGGCTGGCTTGAAACCAGCATGTGAGGGTTCGATTCCTTCCTTTCTTGTACTTGGACGAAGGCTGGTTCTTCGAAAGTGTGGTAGGGGGGAGGGCAGCCGTGGATTCATTCGATGTTGGTGGCAGTTAGTTCGGGTTGTAGGACTTTTCGTTTTGATGTGAAGGCTTCTCAGATGATAAATATGAGTATGATTACTGCAGTTATTGAGATTAATGAGCCGATAGATGATATGGTGTTTCATATGGTATAGGCGTCTGGGTAGTCGGAATATCGTCGTGGCATGCCAGCTAGGCCTAAGAAGTGTTGTGGGAAGAAGGTTAGGTTTACACCTGTGAATATGACTCCAAAGTGGGCTTTGGCTCATGTGGTGTGCAAGGTGTATCCTGTGAATAATGGGAATCAGTGGGTGAATCCTGCTAGGATGGCAAAGACAGCTCCTATTGAGAGGACATAGTGGAAGTGGGCAACTACATAGTATGTGTCGTGTAGGGCAATGTCCAGTGAGGAGTTTGCTAGGACGATGCCCGTTAACCCTCCGATGGTGAAGAGGAAAATAAAGCCTAGGGCTCATAGTATTGGAGGGTCTCATTTGATGGTCCCTCCATGCAGGGTAGCTAGTCAGCTGAAGACTTTGATGCCAGTTGGGATGGCGATAATTATGGTGGCGGATGTGAAGTACGCTCGGGTGTCTACGTCTATACCGACTGTGAATATGTGGTGAGCTCATACGATAAAGCCGAGGAATCCGATGGATAGTATTGCTCACACTATGCCTATGTAGCCAAAGGGTTCCTTTTTGCCTGCATAGTATGCTACTACGTGAGAGATGATTCCGAAGCCTGGTAGAATTAGGATGTAGACTTCTGGGTGACCAAAGAATCAGAAGAGGTGCTGGTATAGGATTGGGTCTCCCCCTCCAGCTGGATCGAAGAAGGTGGTGTTTAGGTTTCGGTCTGTTAGTAGCATGGTGATGCCGGCAGCAAGTACGGGAAGTGAGAGTAGTAGGAGGACAGCTGTGATAAGGACGGATCATACGAACAGGGGGGTTTGGTATTGTGATAGGGCTGGGGGTTTTATGTTAGTGGCGGTGGTGATGAAGTTGATTGCTCCTAGGATGGAGGAGATTCCTGCTAGGTGGAGTGAAAAAATGGCTAGGTCTACTGATGCGCCGGCATGGGCTAGGTTGCCTGCTAATGGTGGGTATACGGTTCATCCTGTGCCGGCTCCTGCTTCTACTGTGGAGGAGGCTAGTAGGAGTAGGAAGGAGGGGGGTAGTAGTCAAAAGCTTATGTTATTTATGCGGGGAAATGCTATGTCGGGGGCGCCGATTATAAGTGGGACTAGTCAGTTTCCAAATCCTCCGATTATGATAGGTATTACTATGAAGAAGATTATTACGAAGGCATGGGCGGTGACAATTACATTGTAGATTTGGTCGTCTCCTAGGAGGGTTCCGGGTTGACCGAGTTCTGCGCGGATGAGCAGGCTGAGGGCGGTTCCAGCTATGCCTGCTCATGCGCCGAAGATTAGGTAAAGGGTGCCAATATCTTTGTGGTTGGTTGAGAATAATCATCGGTTGATGAAGGTCACAGGTAAGGTAAGATGGCTGAATGTTAAGGCGTTAGGCTGTAGTCCTTTTCACAGAGGTTTGATTCCTCTTCTTATCGGTTCTGTAGTGAAATTCATGTTGAGTTGCAAGCTCATTGATGTGTGCTAAGAGTACACCAGGACCTGGTAGACGGAAGCCTGTTGGTTGAGGCGCTTAGCTGTTAACTAGGATGTTGTGGGATCGAAGCCCACCTGTCTAGGTAAGGAGTGGGTAAGGCTCTGGCTTAATTAAAGCATCTGGGTTGCATTCAGGAGATGCAGGTTAGTATCCTGCGAGTCTTAGCAGAAACTAAGAGGGTCTAACTCTTGTTTAAGGCTTTGAAGGCCTTCGGTTTGGGCTATCCTAAGTTTCTAGGTGGTTGTTAGAATTATGGGGGAGAGGGGTAGGAGTAGGGTTGATAGGGAAGTAAAAATGGCGATTTGTGGGGTTGTTGGTTTGTGGATGTGCCATTGTTTTATGTGGTTTGTGGGGTTTGGTGGGAGGGTGATTGTTGAGTGGTATGCGAGGCGGAGGTAAAAGAATAGTCCTAGTAGTGAAAGTATAGTGATGATTGTAGCTATTACGGTTATTTCTTGTTTAGTGAGTTCTTGGATGATGAGTCATTTGGGTAGAAAGCCTGTTAGTGGTGGGAGTCCTGCTAGGGATAGAAGAGTTAGTATTAGGGTTGCGTTTAGTATTGGGGTTTTTGTTCATGAGGTTATTATAGTGGATAGCTTTAGGGTTTTAGTTGTATTGAGGGTGAGAAATGTTGTGATGGTTATTAGGGAGTATAGGTAGAAGGTTAGTAGGGTGAGTTTAGGGCTGTAGATGATGATGATGGCTATTCAGCCTAGATGGGAGATAGATGAGAAGGCTAAGATTTTTCGGATTTGTGTCTGGTTTAGTCCTATTCAGCCCCCTAGGGCTGCTGAGGCGATAGCTATGGAGGTTAGTAGTAGGGGATTAAGTGTGTGGGATGTTATGAAGAGAATGGTGATTGGGGGGAATTTCATTATTGTTGCTAGTAGAAGGGCAGTGGCTATGGGGGAACCTTGAAGTACTTCTGGGAATCAGAAGTGGAATGGGACCAGTCCTAGTTTTATTGCAATTGCAGCTGTTAATAGGAGGCAGGATGTTGGGTGCGTTAGTTGGGTGATGTCTCATTGTCCTGTGAATCAGGCATTAGTTATGCTTGAGAAGAGTATGAGTGTGGAGGCAGTGGCTTGTACTAGGAAATATTTGATTGTTGCCTCGATGGCTCGGGGGTGGTGGGATTTTGAGATGAGGGGGATAATAGCGAGGGTGTTGATTTCTAGTCCGGTTCAGGCCATTATTCAGTGGTTGCTTGAGATTGTGATGGTTGTTCCTAGAAGGAGGCTTAGGTAGGAGATTAATTTTGTGTGTGGGTTCATTAGTAGGGGAAGGGGTTAAACCATCATTTTCGGGGTATGGGCCCGATAGCTTTGTTAGCTGACTCTACTAGAAAATAATATAGAGGGAGTATGGAGAGTTTTGATCTCTTCTGTGTAGGTTCGATTCCTACTTTTCTAATTGTGCCTCAGGAAATGAGAGGGTTGGTATACCTCTATGTTCACTTTATCATAGTGACCCTTTATGTTCAGGCACATTTCCTTGAGCAAGGGGGTAGGCCTGCGCAGCAGATTGGCATGCTGATGTGTCAAAGGCAGAGTGCTAGTGTTAGTGGGAGAAAATTTTTTCAAAGGAGGTGTATGAGTTGGTCGTAGCGGAAGCGGGGGTAGGAAGCACGGATTCATAGGAAGCCGGAGGAGAGGAGTAGGACTTTTGTGGCTAGGATTATTGGGAATAATTCTGGGGAGGGGTTGAGTGAGCTTGGATTGAGGAATAGGATGGCAGTTAGGGTGTTTATTAGCATGATGTTTGCATATTCGGCTAAGAAGAACAGGGCGAATGGGCCTGCGGCATATTCGACGTTGAATCCTGATACTAGTTCTGATTCTCCCTCTGTTAGGTCGAATGGGGCACGGTTAGTTTCAGCAAGTGTGGAGATGTACCATATTATTGCAAGAGGTCAAGAGGAGAAGATGAGGTATAGTGGCTCTTGGGCTGTGGTAAGTGTGGTTAGGGTGTAGTTTCCGCTTAGTATAATGACAGATAGGAGAATGATGGCTAGTGTTACTTCATAGGAGATCGTCTGTGCTACTGCTCGCAAAGCACCGATTAGGGCGTATTTTGAGTTTGAGGCCCATCCTGATCATAGGATTGAGTAAACTGCTAGGCTTGATATGGCTAGGAGGAAGAGGAGGCCTAGGTTTAGGTCAGCGAGGGAGAAGGGGAGTGGGAGGGGTGTTCAGATTGTGATCGCCAGGAGAAGGGCTAGTATAGGGGTTGTAGTGAAGAGAAGTGGGGAGGAAGTAGATGGGCGAATGGGCTCCTTGATGAATAGTTTTACTCCGTCTGCTACTGGTTGTAGAAGGCCGAATGGGCCTACAATGTTTGGGCCTTTTCGGGCTTGTATGTAGCTTAGGATTTTCCGTTCTACTAGTGTGAGGTAAGCGACTGCGATTAGGATTGGGATGGCATAGGACAGGGATATGGCTAAATGAGTTGAGATAGGATGTCAAATCATGGTGGGGCTAGGGAGAGGATTTGAACCTCTGGGTAAAGGGCTTAAGCCTTTTGCATTTACCGAGCTCTGCCACGCTAGCGGTCCTTTTCTAGGATGGTTGGAGTGTGGGGGTCCTGTTTGGTAGTTTAGTTGGGTTCACTACTTGGGGGGAGGCGTGCTTGTGGTATGGGCCTCACTTTTCCGGTCCTTTCGTACTAGGGAAAGTCTGGCATAGATAGAAACCGACCTGGATTGCTCCGGTCTGAACTCAGATCACGTAGGACTGTTAATCGTTGAACAAACGAACCCTTAATAGCGGCTGCACCATTAGGATGTCCTGATCCAACATCGAGGTCGTAAACCTCCTCGTCGATATGGGCTCTTGGAGGAGATTGCGCTGTTATCCCTGGGGTAGCTTGGTCCATTGGTCAATTATATTGGGTCTGGTTGCTGTTAGTACGTCGAGGGGTTGCTCTTGGTCAAGAGGTATGGTCTTGTTTTTGGAGGATTTGTTTTTCTCCAAGGTCGCCCCAACCGAAAAATGCAGACCAGTGTTTTGTTAGGATCGCGTGGGCCTAGTAGGTTTTGGAGTGTGTATGGTGGTTGCTGATTTTTAAGTTCCACAGGGTCTTCTCGTCTTATGGGTTTATTCCTGCTTTTGCACAGGAAGATCAATTTCATTGATTATCTGCAAGAGACAGTTAAGACCTCGTTTAGCCATTCATACAAGTCTCGATTTATGGGACAATTGATTGCGCTACCTTCGCACGGTTAGGATACCGCGGCCGTTAAACAGAGTGTCACTGGGCAGGCATCACCTTCAATACTTGGTTGGCTGAAGGCTATGTTTTTGGTAAACAGTCGGGCCTTGAGGTTGCCTAGTTCCTTTTGCAGATTTGGATCTTTCTAATGGGCGCTCCTGAGTTGGGCTAACAGGGCAGATTTAATACTTGGCTTGTTGGGTTGGGAGTATTAGTTTAAGGTCTGTTAATAATGTGGTGATGTAAGCTTGCGCTCTAGAGGGTGGCCCCCGATTACTCATTTTAGCATTGATTCTCCTATTGTTATAGGTTGGCCTGTTATGGATAAGGGAGTCCTGTTGTTTTTGAATTTTTTGAGAGTAGAGCTTTGACGCATTCTTTGTTGGTGGCTGCTTGAAGGCCTACAGTTTGGGGTGGTCGGGTAGTTATCCGCTAGGGGAGGTTGTATTCTTTTTTAAGGGAGCTGTACCTCCTTTAAATTACTCTTGATTTATCACATGATGGTTTGGATGATTAGTGTCCGGGAGAGGAAAATTAAGAGAGAACTTAGATTCATTTCACAGGCAACCAGCTATCACCTGGCTCGGTTGGCTTTTCACCTCTACTAACAAGTCGTCCCACTCTTTTGCAACAGAGACGGGTTCGCTCAGGGGGGTAGCTGCTTGTAAGTAGCTCGCTCAGGTTTCGGGAGGACAAGCTTAAACTCGTTTTGCTTGGTTGTTCTTGCTAAATCATGATGCAAGAGGTACAAGGGTTTATCTTTGCTGTTTTTTGCTTGAGTTTTCATTATTCTTTCATCTTTCCCTTGCGGTACGAGTCTCTATTGCGCCAGTGTTAGTGCCTTTTCTGTCACCCATACTAAGGCAGGAGAATGTTTTAGTTTGGTTGTAGTGGAGTAAATTTTTAGTTATTCCTAGTGGTATGTGGTTGGGCTAGAGTCGGGCTTCAAGACGATCTGGTGGGTGGCAGATATCTCTCAGGTGTAAGCTGAGTGCTTTGTTTGTAGCTACGTCTTGATGTGCTAAGTGCACCTTCCGGTACACTTACCTTGTTACGACTTACCTCGTCTTCAGCTGGTGGGGGAACGTATTAGTTATGTGTGTGTGTAGCTTGTGAGGAGGGTGACGGGCGGTATGTACGTGCCTCAGGGCCAGTTTAAAGGGGGCTTTATTATCCCGCTTTACTGCTAAATCCGCCTTTTAGGGACGGTTTCATGTCCCCTTCCGTGAAATTGTCTATCTTAGAAAATGTAGCCCATTTCTTCCATCCCATAGGCTATACCTTGACCTGTCTTGCTAGCGGATGTGGGGCTATTATGCTCACTGTTGGACTCTCAGGAGAGGTGGGCTGGCGACGGCGGTATATAGGCTGTTTTGGCAAGGGGTGGTTGGGTGTATCGTGGGTTATCGATTATAGAACAGGCTCCTCTAGGTGGGTCTGGGGCACCGCCAAGTCCTTAGAGTTTTAAGCGTTTGTGCTCGTAGTTCTCGGGCGGATACTTTAGTGGTAGGAAGTATCAAGATTTAGGGCTAGGCATAGTGGGGTATCTAATCCCAGTTTGTGCCCTAGCTTTCGTGGGGTTTAATTAGTCGGAGAGGCTAAGATCGTGTTGAGGGTGGTTTTAGATGCATCTTTGGCTTATGACGGCTTAGTTGCATTTTGATCTTAGTTGGCAGGATAGCATGGTGCCACTCTTTACGCCGTACTACAGTTAATTTGGGTCTCTTGTGTGACCGCGGTGGCTGGCACAAGATTTACCGACCCTGAGTGCTGCTATAACTAAGTCAAGTTTTCACTTATTGCTTAATATTAGTTACTGCTGAGTACCCGTGGGGGTGTGGCTAAGCAAGGCGTCTTGGGCTGCAGCGGTGGGCGAGCCTGATGCCCGCTCCTTTTGCCTAGAATAATGAAAGCTTTAGGGCATTTACACTGGGGCGCAGATACTTGCATGTATACATTTAGCAGGAATTAACGGTAAGGTTAGGACTAAGTCTTTTGTCCCTGGGTGCATGCAGCAACATCTTGGCATCTTCAGTGCCATGCTTTAGTTGTAAGCTACGGGGAC